CTTTAGAAACATATGTATAAAAAAACATATTTTATTGAGTCCCTTCATGCCTACTATAACTAGTTATTTTGGTTTTCTACTAGCAGCTTTAACTATAACCTCAGTTCTATTTATTGGTCTAAGCAAAATACGACTTATTTGAAATTAATTGAATGAAGATTTTTTTATAAAAAAGGATTTCTATGGTATTTCATATGTTCGATAGTTCCTTACCGTGTTAATTACCCAATTTTGGTCATTGAGATTCATCGGCAATACAGATTAAGAGCTAGGAATAGATAGTACCTCTCTTTTCTCCCTTTCAAAAATGAAAACAAAAGAAAATTGAAATGATTGAAGTTTCTTTATTTGGAATCGTCTTAGGTCTAATTCCTATTACTTTGGCTGGATTATTCGTAACTGCTTATTTACAATACAGACGTGGTGATCAGTTGGACTTTTGATTAATTAACATCTCTTTTTTTTGACTGACCTCCTTCTTGCTTTCATATGCGGGAGGTCTAATTCAGATTGCTGCTCAATTATTTGCGAAGAGTGAAATTTTGACACAATCTAATAAACAAGAGTCAAATCACGCTCTGTAGGATTTGAACCTACGACATTGGGTTTTGGAGACCCACGTTCTACCGAACTGAACTAAGAGCGCTTTTTTTGTTTTTTCTAAAAAACGAAAAGGCTAGAAAGAGGACATTCTTTAACCCGAATCGATTTTGTACGTATATACTATATCATAGTATATCATAAATTTCAGAATTATATGTATGTCCAATTTTATTAAAAAAAGATAGATCTAAAATAGATCCCTCGTTACTGCTCAGAAGAGCAGTAATAGGTAGGGATGACAGGATTTGAACCCGTGACATTTTGTACCCAAAACAAACGCGCTACCAAGCTGCGCTACATCCCTTTCAATTGGTTTACAGTGTCATTGTAGAGAATTCCTGTCTTGTTTTCCACATCCTTCTTTTTTTTTGTCTCATATCAGATAACAAACATATATATAATTAAAAAAATTACTTTTTTTTACGAGAATTCCCTCAATTTCAATTTTACATAAATAGGCGTTTCCATTTGAAAATGGAATCTATAAGATCGTTCTAGTAGACAATATTTCAATTCTAATTTTGAAAATGGGGGGGGGTTACGTATACAAACACAAGAACTTCTTAACTACATGTACATCTGTAGTTATATATATTACTATATATAATGTAATACAATAAAGAAGAAAGAAGGAGGATTTCAAATGCGAGATCTAAAAACATATCTTTCCGTAGCACCGGTACTAAGTACTCTATGGTTCGGTTCGTTAGCAGGTTTATTAATAGAGATTAATCGTTTATTTCCAGATGCATTAACATTTCCCTTTTTTTCATTCTAGTTATTAACATCACAAAGGGTGAAAAAATTTAGAGATACGATCAACGATCGGGGACTAATTCTCCCCCCCCCCTTTTTTTCTAATTATTTTTTTAGAATTAATTAGAAAAAAGGGGGGGACGAAAGGTCATAAAAACGAGGGTTCAGGATCCAATTAAATTAGTAATAGAACGAAAAAAAGTGTTGCTAGGGAAAGAGTATCCTATGAGATACTTAAAAAAAATACTGTACAAAGATTTTAAATATAGTTTTCAAAAAATCATTGTATTGCTTATTATTTTATTTTTATTTAATTACTAATTAATATTCATTGCAACGAAATATTTCAGAAATTTTTTTTAGTTAACAGCTTCTATTTTTTTGGTTCTTGTTCTTTCTGGATCCTAAAATGAAAATAGAAGATTGGGGTGAATAATAAATCCAAAGGAGGTTTCATGGCCAAGGGTAAAGATGTTCGAGTAACAATTATTTTGGAATGTACCAGTTGTGTTCGAAATGATATTAAGAAAGAATCAGCGGGAATTTCCAGATATATTACTCAAAAGAATCGGCATAACACCCCTAGTCGATTGGAATTGAGAAAATTCTGTCCCTATTGTTATAAACATACAATTCACGGGGAAATCAAGAAATAGATCAAATTGAGTGCTTGTATGTCAACTTTTATTTTAAGAACAGGAATAATGATAGTATCTATATATTATTACATATATATAAATATAAACAAATAAATAAATCTAATCCTATATTCTTAATTCTATATAGAAACTCTATCCTATATAGAAATAGAAATCGTTTTTATTTTGATCCGATCAAAATAGGATTTTAGAGATAAGGAATAAAAAAATTATGAATAAATCTAAGCGACCTTTTACTAAATCCAAGCGATCTTTTCGTAGGCGTTTGCCCCCGATCCAATCGGGGGATCGAATTGATTATAGAAACATGAGTTTAATTAGTCGATTTATTAGTGAACAAGGAAAAATATTATCTAGACGGGTGAATAGAGTGACTTTAAAACAACAACGATTAATTACTATTGCTATAAAACAAGCTCGTATTTTATCTTTGTTACCTTTTCTTAATAATCAGAAACAATTTGAAAGAAGTGAGTCGACCCCTAGAACTACTAGCCTTAGAACCAGAAAAAAATAGACTTATTCTTCAATTGAATAACAATTCCAAGCTGAAGGAATTAAAAAAGAGATTAATATTTTGTTCGAAAAATCCAATCAAGAATCAAAATTTGATTGTTACGTCTGTGTCTGTCATAAAAAAAACAAAGAAAAGAATCGTCGAAAAGAAAAAGAATAACTCTTTTTTTAGCGACTATATACCCTCGTTTTGTTTTGACGACTTTTTTTTTTAATTTTTAATACTAATTTCTACTCTACCTTCCCCGAGCTCATTCTCCTTAGAACTCTATTTCAAATATTTTAGTGGATTTCTTCCAATCCCCTTATTTTTTGATCTCATTCGAAATTGTATAAAGACAACTCCTATTTAATAGAGCTATTTGTGCAAGTATTTTCCGATTAAGAAGTAATTGCTTCTTGTACAGATTGTGTATGAATCGGTTATAACTATAGAATACCTCCATTTCGTGAATTACGGCATTTATTCGAGTGATCCATAAACGACGAAAATCTCTTTTTCTTTTACCCCTATCCCGATGAGCCGAAACTAAAGCTCTTATTCTCTGTTGAGTCATAGTTCGTGTAAGTCGTGAATGAGCCCCTCGAAAGCTTGATGCAAATAAACGAAGTTTTGTTCTACGTCTCCGAGCTATATATCCGCGTTTAATTCTAGTCATTGAATAAATCAAACTTTGATGAATAACTAATTCTTTTTTTAGTTATTCTTTTCCCCTTTACTAGTCATTAATAACCAAACGAATTATTCCAATGTATAAAAAAAAATTCCAATGGCTTTTGCTACTCTAACCTTCCCCACCACTATTTTTTGCTAGGTATTTTCCTTTGCTTTGAAAGGAGAAATTGCCTTGATACTTGATATAAAAAAAAAGAATAACTACAAAAAGTAGTAAATAGAAATGGATAAATAGTGGGTTCCATCGTTTCTATGGTTACTTCTAAAACGGTGAGGTCCTCTCTATACACCGGAGCTCCTTCTTTTAATTAATCAATACTATTGGTAACTTGTACAATTCACATTCTTTGGCTCTACCCCATGAATATTCCAGTAATAGGTCTTTCACAATGAGATCCACTTTATACAGTAACGGTATTTCATTTTTAAAATTGATTTGGTCGTTTACCCTGTTAGTCCGTTCTTTTCTTTCAAGAGTGGAATCTTTTTAATAAAAAATGGAATTTCCCCCGCTTAATGGATAACCATTTGTTATCATTGGGGGTTTTCTAAAAAATGGAGTTGATTGGATTTGCACCAATGTAAACCATAAGTTTCAGACACAATAGAAGATATGAACGATCTATCTTTTTTAAATAATGAATCGAGTTCCTCCATTCTATTTTATTCACAGGTACTGATCCTTGATATTTCAAAAAGAATTTCCTTTTTGTGTCTCAGTCTATGATCTAAACGAGTCGCACATACACCCGAGTACATGTTCCTCGTCGCTGAGGGCATCCCCGAAGCGCTGGGGATTTCGTGACATTTCGGATTGGCTGTCTTGTATTTCTAATAAGTTGTTTAATGGTTGGCATACGGAATCATATAAATAATGGGCTGGTTTAGATTGGTTCTAACCGGCTAATTCTGAATTACTTCTCTTTAAAATTCTCTTCAATATAAAAAAAAAAAAAAAATATATATATTGAAGAGAATATGAAACTAAACCTTTAATCTAAAAAGATATAAAATTAGCAATTGTAGATTTGCATGAAATCGCTCCTTTTTTTTATTGAACCGCTACAAGATCAACAATTCCATGAGCTTGGGCTTCTGTTGCTGACATAAAAACATCCCTTTCCATGTCTTCGGATACAACCCATATAGGTTTGCCCGTTCTTTGTACATAAACCCTTGTGATGGTTTCGCGAAGTTTTAGTAGTTCTTCCGCTTCCAAGATAAATTCTCCCGTTTGTGCCTCATAAAACGAACTAGCGGGTTGATGGATCATTACCCTGATGATATAATATAAAAGGTTCTTCTATTTTGCAGAATGAGGCGAGATAACCAAAAAAACAGAGAAAATTGAATAACCGTACAGGCTTTTTTTGTGCATTGCATACGGCTCCACAATGGAATTTACGTTTTTGACCTTTCCTTTCGGCGAAAGAAAACAAAATATAGGTTGTATTATACGCAGATCCATAAATGATCCAATTACCATCCTTCTTTTTTGTAGGAGTTAAAAAAATACTATGATAGTTCCGTTGCTTTATATATCATTTTTTTGATTCGTCTATGATTCAGCAATCCCAAAGTGTCTTTTTTCTTTTTTTTTTTTTTTAGAAATTTTGTAAATAAGCTTCCGGTGTGAAAACAAAGTTTGTGACGCTGAGATGTGCCCGAATAGGTAAGATATCATTTGAAATACCCCTTCCTTATCTCATACTACTCTTTCAATATATAATCTAATTTTTTTTATCTAAAAAATTTCATATCGAATTCGAAGTGCCATGCTATTATTACTTAACTAATTCATATTTCCGATGGCGAAGGCATAGTATTTTTTTCTCGAAAATAAAAAAACTCATTGGCGCCAAGCGTGAGGGAATGCTATACGTTTGGTAATTGCTCCTCCGGCTAGGATAAAGGATGCTATTGAAGCGGCCAATCCCATGCATATTGTCTGTACATCGGGTCGCACAAATTGCATAGTATCATAAATAGCCATTCCAGATATTACCCATCCACCAGGAGAGTTTATAAACAAATAAAGATCTTTGGTATCCTTTTCTATACTGAGATATATCATAAGACTAATAAGTTGATTCGAGATTTCGGTATCAACCTCTTGGCCTAAAAAAAATAATCTTTCTCGATAAAGTCGGTTGATTAGGATAAAATTTTATTCCTTAGGAGCCGTACAGGCACCTTTTGATGCATACGGTTCAACAAAAATTGTGAAAAAATCAATGTGTCGATTCCAACCCCCCCTTTTTTTTTCATAGAAGGCTTTTCTTTCTGGAAGGGCTTGCTCCCTTTTTAAAAGTAAAAGAAAAAATAAGTTTTGGCCCCTTTTATTAGATATTATAATCCTATAATAAAACGATTGATTAAGCCTGTCAGACTAACTTGATTCATTGATATTTTTTTTTTCATCGAGATTCAGTTGAAATGGCGATGGTTTTTTCTTGTTCCTGAACGGGCTTCTTCCTTTTTTTATTCCATTTTTTAGGTTTATGCTCTACCCCGAGTAAAAGGAAAAATTTGCCCGATTTTGATTTGCACATATAGGACAAATGAACCAAATACCGCGTCTTTTTTTTACTACTCCTTCTTTTTTTTTCAATTCATTTCTTTCACATGTCTTCTGTCAAATAGTCAACAAATTTTTAATTATATTATTTGATTTGATCAACAGTTTTAGATCACCCTGTTTCAATTTTTTGTATTTTTTAATAGAATTTTTTATCATAATTTTGCATATCATATAAGTAGTAATTATAAAAATATTATATATTAATTATCAATTGGGTTTTTGCTAAACGGAGCCTGGATACTTAATTTTATTAGTCCGATCACGTAAACCATAAAAAAATTTTGATAATCTAATATCAATCTAAATACTCCCTGCATTTAATTCCACTTTATTTTTTGCGCTTCGCGTTACAAATTTTTGATAATTTAATCAATCTTTTTGGGCGAAACAGAGGATATCTCGATCGAGGGAGAAAATGGGGAAATCCCATATAGCCCAATATATCTGACAAGTCGCACTATATGTCAACCCAAGATGTATCTCCTTCTCCAGGACTTCGAAAAGGTACTTTTGGAACGCCAATAGGCATGAAATGAAAAAAAAGAGAATGAAGTTCTCTATTTCACTTTGATGTGGAAACGTAAGACTGGGGTTTCATTTTTTAATCATATTATCCTTTTTTCCTACTTTATTAATCATATTTAAATTAATCATATTTAATACATAAGTTGAATAAGCTAAAATAAAATATAAAATAAAAGTAAAGTAAGAGAGAATGAATAAAAATAAAGGAAATTTTTTACGAACGGGCTTCTGAATGATGAACAACAATAGCTATCTTGGTTCATATAAAATAGGATTCACCCCCATTGCGTATTGGTACTTATCGGATATAGAATAGATCCGCTTCCCTTTTTTCCTATGAATTGAATTGTTCCATTATTACTAACAGAATAGAACAAATATTAATCCTTTCTCCGAAAAAATTACCTAAAAAAGGGGGGGTCCGTAACATAGTTTTTTCCAATGCAATAAAGTTACATAGTGTCTATTTTTCGTTGATAAAGGGGTATTTCCATGGGTTTGCCTTGGTATCGTGTTCATACTGTTGTATTGAATGATCCCGGTCGTTTGCTTTCTGTTCATATAATGCATACTGCTCTGGTTGCTGGTTGGGCCGGTTCGATGGCTCTATATGAATTAGCAGTTTTTGATCCCTCCGACCCTGTTCTTGATCCAATGTGGAGACAAGGTATGTTCGTTATACCTTTCATGACTCGTTTAGGAATAACCAATTCATGGGGCGGTTGGAATATTACAGGAGGGACTATAACGAATCCGGGTCTTTGGAGTTACGAAGGGGTAGCCGGAGCACATATCGTGTTTTCTGGTTTGTGCTTCTTGGCAGCTATTTGGCATTGGGTATATTGGGATCTAGAAATTTTTTGTGATGAACGTACAGGAAAACCTTCTTTGGATTTGCCCAAGATTTTTGGAATTCATTTATTTCTTTCAGGAGTGGCTTGCTTTGGTTTTGGCGCATTTCATGTAACAGGATTATATGGTCCTGGAATATGGGTATCCGACCCTTATGGACTAACCGGAAAGGTCCAACCCGTAAATCCGGCGTGGGGCGTGGAGGGTTTTGACCCTTTTGTTCCGGGAGGAATAGCCTCTCATCATATTGCAGCAGGGACGTTGGGTATATTAGCGGGCTTATTCCATCTTAGTGTTCGTCCGCCTCAACGTCTATACAAAGGATTACGTATGGGAAATATTGAAACCGTCCTTTCCAGTAGTATTGCTGCTGTCTTTTTTGCAGCTTTTGTTGTTGCTGGAACTATGTGGTATGGTTCTGCAACTACTCCCATCGAATTATTTGGTCCTACTCGTTATCAATGGGATCAGGGATACTTTCAACAAGAAATATATCGAAGAGTTAGTGCTGGACTAGCTGAAAATCAAAGTGTATCAGAAGCTTGGTCTAAAATTCCTGAAAAATTAGCTTTTTATGATTATATTGGTAATAATCCAGCAAAAGGGGGGTTATTCCGAGCGGGTTCAATGGACAATGGGGATGGAATAGCTGTTGGATGGTTAGGACACCCCGTCTTTAGAAATAAAGAAGGGCGTGAACTTTTTGTACGCCGTATGCCTACTTTTTTTGAAACATTTCCGGTTGTTTTGGTAGACGGAGACGGAATTGTTAGAGCCGACGTCCCGTTTAGAAGGGCAGAATCTAAATATAGTGTCGAACAAGTAGGTGTAACTGTTGAGTTTTATGGTGGTGAACTCAATGGAGTGAGTTATAGTGATCCCGCAACTGTGAAAAAATATGCTAGACGGGCTCAATTGGGTGAGATTTTTGAATTAGATCGTGCTACTTTGAAATCCGATGGTGTTTTTCGTAGCAGTCCAAGAGGTTGGTTTACTTTTGGGCATGCTTCGTTTGCTCTACTTTTCTTCTTTGGACACATTTGGCATGGTGCTAGAACCCTCTTCAGAGATGTTTTTGCTGGTATTGATCCAGATTTGGATGCTCAAGTGGAATTTGGGGCATTCCAAAAACTTGGAGATCCAACTACAAAAAGACAAGCAGTCTGATGCAACATTGCTTTTTTTCTTCTAGTTTATGTTTGCGATTTTATTTAATAGGTAAGGTACTGTAGGAATCTTGATTTAAATCGCTGCCGTTTCTTTGACTCTTTTTCTTTCTTTATCCGGAGGGATACTCCTAAGTAAACATAAACAAAACAGGTATGAAAGCTATAATTGTAAACCACGATCAAATTTATGGAAGCATTGGTTTATACATTTCTCTTAGTATCGACTTTAGGGATAATTTTTTTCGCTATTTTTTTTCGGGAACCACCTAAAATTTCAACTAAAAAATGAAATAAAATAATTTTTCATTATCTTCATTGACGTAATCAGCCTCCAAATATTTTGAGGCTGATTACGTCAACTAGTCCCCGTGTTCCTCGAATGGATCTCTTAGTTGTTGAGAGGGTTGCCCAAAGGCAGTATATAGAGCATACCCAGTAAAACTTACAAGTAACCCAGATATAAAGATGGCGACTAGGGTTGCTGTTTCCATTATTATAGAATTGAAAGACCACAATGGATCTATGCTAAGATCGTTTATTTACAACGGAATGGTATACAAAGTCAACAGATCGTAATGAATACAAAATAAGATTTATGGCTACACAAACTGTTGAGGATAGTTCTAGATCTGGTCCAAGAAGCACTACTGTAGGGAAGTTATTGAAACCATTGAATTCCGAATATGGTAAAGTAGCTCCTGGATGGGGAACGACCCCTTTGATGGGTGTTGCAATGGCTCTATTTGCGGTATTCCTATCTATTATTTTGGAGATTTATAATTCTTCTGTTCTACTGGATGGAATTTCAGTCAATTAGACTGAGAAGAATCTTGAAGTCCTAGCTTTTAGTTCGATACAAAAAAGTAAAGTATGTAGGTCTAAAAATTTTAGCCTATTCTCCTTTGGTAGTTCGACCGCGAAATTTTTTTTCTGCATTGTATATTTCCGGAATATGAGTGTGTGACTTGTTAGAATTGACCCTATGGATAGTACAGAGAATGGGGTCTGTCATCTTTATCAAGATGGTTTTACTTCGTCGGATATTCATTCGAGTATCTGGAGCACGGAATAGATCAAATAGATCACAAAGTATTCGAACTATGATTCATACTTAATACTCAGACCTCGTAGCCGGACTTCTTTCCGTTCTATCTTATAAACTTTAATAAATCAAAAAATTTTTCTACTTTTAAACTCTTATTTGGATCAAAGGACAAACGCTTCTTTGTATTTTATGTTTTTAGTCATTATAGCTATTTTTTTGATTGAATAAGTGATGATCCAATGGTTCTCACTCAGTGAACTTTGGACTTTGAAGGTTTCATTGAATTATCGTGGTTCTCGTATGAATCTGAGGTTTCAATTGATTAGTTAAGTAGGGTCTTAACAAGAGAATTCCTATCAATAATAAAGAAAACAAGAAGAAATCCGCATTCTCATTCCATACAAATACCAAATAAAAAAGACAATAAAGATAGGTAATCTAGAAGATTCAAGAGGCCTGTAACGATCAACACAACATAAAGACGTATGAGCTGACTTGATTTTTTGGCATTTAACCACAAAGAAGAGCTTTCGCATTTTGACTCTTTCATATCTTTAAATAATATTGAATGAAAGAGAAGTTTAAAACTTTATATTCCATATCCGTTTCAATCAGTAT